ATCATTAATACTGGAAAAAAAAAATTTCTTTGTGCCCCAGTCCATGATCTGAACGAGTCGCACATACACCCTAGTACATGTTCCTCGACGCTGAGGGCATCCCCGAAGAGCGGGGGATTTCGTGACATTTCTGATTGGCTGTCTTGTATTTCTAATAAGTTGTTTAATCGTTGGCATGTTGAATGATATACATAATGAGCTGGTTTAGATCGATCCTAACCGGATGATTATGAATTACTTCTATTTAATATTTAATAAAATTAATCAAATATTGAACTCTGCAAGAAGATCAAAAAAGAAATCGCCGATTTGCGCTAAATCCATCCTATTTTCTATTTTCATTCAACTGCTACAAGATCAACAATTCCATAAGCTTGCGCTTCTGTTGCTGACATAAAAACATCTCTTTCCATGTCTTCGGATACAACCCATAGGGGTTTGCCCGTTCTTTGTACATAAACCCTTGTGATGGTTTCACGCAGTTTTAGCAGTTCTTCCGCTTCCAAGATAGCTTCTCCCGTTTGTGCTTCATAAAAAGCACTGGCGGGTTGATGAATCATTACCCTGATGATATAACATAATAAAGTTTCTTCTATCTATACCATGGAGTGAAGAGAAAATAAATAAAGATAAAAAAAGACTTAAGAAAAAAAAAATAGAATAACCGTACGGGCATTTTTTATGTATTGCATACGGCTCTACAATAAAATGGATCCTCTTTACCCTCCATCGCAGAAAGAGACAAATAGGATCTATGAGACTCATATTGGTAAATGATCAAATTACCACCCTTCTTTTTGGAGGAGTTAAAAAATACTATGATGGTTCCGTTGCTTTATATATTTCTTATTTCTTTTTTGGTATTTATTTGTCTGTGATTCAGCAATCCCAAAGTTTCTTTTTGATCCGATCAAATAAAAAAATATGTTATTTATACAATCAATAAATATTGTTAAGAGATCTATGGTATGAAAAAAAAGTTTGTGACGCTGAACAGGATTCCCGATGGATAAGATAAAATCAGAAATACCCTTTATTTCATACTACTCTCTCGATATAGAATCTAATTTTTTGAAAAAATCATCAAAATTTTCTCTTATCGAATTCTAAATGCCATGCTATTTTTACTTAATATTCCTATTTCATATGGCGAAGGCATAGTCTTTTGTTTCTCTCAAAAAAACCTCATTGGCGCCAAGCGTGAGGGAATGCTAGACGTTTGGTAATTTCCCCTCCAACCAGGATAAAAGATCCCATTGAAGCAGCTAATCCCATGCATATTGTATGTACATCTGGTCGCACAAATTGCATAGTATCATAAATAGCTACTCCAGGTATTACCCATCCGCCAGGAGAGTTTATAAACAAATACAGATCTTTGGTATCATCCTCAATACTGAGATATACCATAAGACCAATAAGTTGATTCGAGATCTCGCTATCAACTGCTTGGCCTAAAAAAAGTAATCTCTCTCGATAAAGTCGGTTGATTCGGGTAAAGTTGTATCCCTTAGGAACCGTACATGCACTTTTTTCTGCATACGGTTCAAAAAAAATTTCCGAAAAAATCAATGTGTAGATTCCAGCCCCCTTTCGTTTTTTCATATCATACATAGCATAGTAAGCTCTTTCTAACTTTTAACGAAAGGGCTTTTTCTTCGATTTTTCAATAAAGATTATTTTGACCCCTTTTCTTATCTTAGAATATAAAAAAAGAATTTCAAACTTATCGAATTAACTTCTCATTGATGTATTTTTTCATTGAGATCCAAATCACGATGTCATTTTCTTGTTCCTGAATGGGTCTCTTAAATCTTTTTAGGTTTATGTTCTACTCCGGGTAAAGATCCGCCCTATTTTGATTTGCACATATAGGACAAATGCTTCTCTTACCACTTCTTTATTGCTATGACTTCTTAATAATTTTAATAATTCATATTAATTATTAATTTTATGCCTTCTGCCAAACCAAATATTTGATGGAATTCATCCATATTACTCGATTGCGTAACGATTTGAGATCCGTTTTCTTTATAAATAGGAATCGAATCATTTATGATATAAGTGGTAATCATATATAATTACCAATTGGATTGTTTTTTAAACGGAGCCTGGATACTTAATTTGATTAGTCCAACGAAGATAACCATAAATTATTCTAATTGATAATAATATAAATTACCTCCAAAAAAAAGGGGGATCGGGTTGCATTGCACTTCACTCTCCTAATTTTGACTTCACGCTCCCAATTTTTGATGATTCAATTAATATGTTTTTTGGGCGAAATAGAGGATATCTCGATCGGGGGAGAAAACGGGGAAATCCCATATGACCCAATATATCTGACAAGTCGCACTATACGTCAATCCAAGATGCATCTTCCTCTCCAGGACTCCGAAAAGGTACTTTTGGAACACCAATAGGCATTAAATAAAAGAAAAAAGAACTAAATACTATATTTCACTTTGATGTGGAAACGTAAGAATGGGTTTATTATCTT